TTATTGTATCGGCCCAAAACCTCACTAATTGATCTTTACGGTGCTTATTCTTCTATCAATTAGATCCTTTGTTTATCCATAGACTAAAGGATCTAGGCATACCTATTTCTTCATATTTGGACTTCTATGAAGTTTCTTTCTTTTTCTTTGCTACAGCTGATAAAAATCGTTGTTTTGGACACGATAGATATGATATGTAGAAAGCCTATTTTCTAGTATTTATTAGCGGATTTGCTCTTTCTTTCCTTTTTTTTCTTTCTATAGTGGAGATAGTCGCACGTAATGACAGATCACGGCCATATTATTTAAAGCTTGTGGTAAGAACGGGTTTCGTTCTAGTGCCCTAAAATAATATTCCAAAGCTTTCGTATGTTCTCCGTTCCTTGTGTGGATAAGGCCTATGTTATAGAGTATATAACTTCTATCATAGGGATCAATTTCTAGTCGCATAGCTTCATAATAATTCTGTAAAGCTTCCGCATAATTTCCTTCGGATTGAGCCGACATCCGTTACGGTCGTCTTCGATTCAAAGAATCTCCGTTCCAGAACCGTACGTGAGATTTTCATCTCATACGGCTCCTCCTTTTTTATGTGCATAATGAGAATAATACATGGAATCAAAAAAGATTGAAATAATTTCATTATGAACCGAACGGGGCTAGTGTTTTTACAAGAAATCTCTAGCCAACCTTCCTGTAAAAGATCTTTTCTTAACATCAAGTATCTTGGTACTAGATAAAAATGATAACTCTAACAATTTCTTTGTTCTTAGCACCCCTTAATTTCCAGGAATTAGTCACTTCAACAGTCTTCGATGGTTATACGGGTATCCAAAATACGAACGAGATGGATGTTTGTTGTACCAACCATTCTTGTTAGTCCCGATTCCGATAAAGAAAAGGTATAATTTATAACAAAGTTTTCGTATTGTTGATTCCTAGGCGTAGTGCTTCTTCCCCTATGCTGCCTATTGGTACTAGTGGAGTAGGGTTGACCTAACCCATAGGTGTAACCTTTCGCTCAATACTAGAATCTACAATTGAAGCATCTGAGGCTGCATTAATCGGGGATACACGACAGAAGGAATTGTTTTATTTACAAACTTCACCTTCACAATAAGCGTAGATTTCTTTCAATAATTTTTTTATTTCTCTCCCAAATAATGTATCTTTCTCCGAAGACTGAAAGCGGTAAAGAAAAAAAAACATCAAATCGCACCATCTCTGTAATAGGTGAATGCCTCTTTTTCTCCTGAAGTTGTCGGAATTATTCGTAATAAGATATTGGCTACAATTGAAAAGGTCTTATCAATAAAATTTCCATTTATCCGAGATCTGGGCATAGGTAGCAATCCATTCTATAATTTCTTTTACTTACCTCTTGTGAGAAAATGATCCCACAAACAAAGAAATTGTACAGTACGAAATAACATAAAAAAAAAATAAAAAAAAAGAGATCAATTGATTCGTTCTAATTCATTGATTTAATCTGGTATAAAATTGATTTAATTTGGTAATTTAATTTGGTATAAATATTGTAAGTAAAAAGAATAACTATTGGAAAAAGATGGGAGCGCCATCTTCGCAAAAATGAAATGAATAGATATATATCTTTTTTTTTTTAACAGTTTTTCACAAAAAAAAATTATCTTTATACCCCCCCCCTTGAAGGAAGGGTTTTTCTTTGATGAAAAGTTTTCTATATTTTTTTTATAGTTAGAATTGACTGTACGTACCTATCAAAAAATCTAATATGAATGACTCACTATTCACTCGGTTTCTGGGCCATAATCATTATGTAGGAGAGATGGCCGAGTGGTTCAAGGCGTAGCATTGGAACTGCTATGTAGGCTTTTGTTTACCGAGGGTTCGAATCCCTCTCTTTCCGTACCTTTCACCTAATTCACCAATCTTATTGACAGCAATGTATCAAAGCAAATAACAATGGATACCATTATTCCAACAGTTAAGTTAGACCTTTCTTTTATTTCGATATAGATTCTTTATTCCTATGTTCCGCAGTACAGAAAATAAAATACTGGAAAGAGTAGACAGCAGGGAATGAAAATATCCCTACCGATCCGTGATCCATGACTGGGAGAAAAATCCCCGTATCAAACTCCTTACTTTGGTGGGTCTTTTTACTTAGGCGAAAAGGGAAAAATTGTCCGAACCCTTGTTTTCTTGTTTTATTTTAATTAGGTTTAAGTCTGACGAGAATAATATTCTACAACTAGCAATTCATTTATTTTCAAACCGACCCATTGACTATCTATTATTTGATTGACTAATCCTTTATATTGGAATGGTTGAAGGGTCAAATGTTTTGGTAATTCCTCACGGGGGGATGAATCAAGATAATTTTGAATCAGAGCTCTAGATTTTTGTTCATCCCTCGCTGTAATAATATCGTGGGGTTTGCAGCGATAACTTGGTATATCTACTATACGACCATTAACTAAAATATGTCTATGGTTAACTAATTGGCGGGCTTGGGGAA